AAGGGGCACCTATGGGAACATCTCTACTGAAAAACCATTTCAATAGTACGGGTGCTGCCGTGCCACGAGGCACGACCATGGAAGTAATGAAAAAGAAAAAGTTATGTAGTTGGACCATGTGCTCTATCCGTTCGAGTTTCGCTTCTCTAGAGAAGGTGAGACGCTAAAAATGAAAGTGTTCGCAACGCATACCGAAAGGGTACCAATGAAGCCGACCATTAATGACTAGTTCGAACACCAGGAGCGGTCTGATCAGGATCAGACAGACCGCTCTTAGAAAGAAAAGCAAACTCTCCCGGAGCCCAGCTCCAACTACTTCTTAGTAAGTGAGGTGAGGTACTTCTTTCGGGGTCGCCCTTTTTTGGTTGAAGCAGCCACGACTTTGGTCGTAGTCAGTTCAAACACATAAACCCAGTCCACTTGCAGCCATGTTGATCAAAATGACTAAGTTTCATGACTTGACCAGTCACTCGCCCTCGTATTATATTATAAGATCATCTCACCTTGTGGTCGACATTCCATTCCCCTTAGTCGTAGGTGCTCGTTCTATTTTGATTTGAATGGGCCGGGTCTCCCGAGGTACATATAGCCGGCCTTTCGGGTGTCTCGGTGATACAAACAAAAACGAATTCCTCCCGTTGGTCGCCTCTCTCCAAGCCAATCCGTCACCAAAGGAGGAAATATAATCGAATAATCTACCTTCTTTTTTCCTTCCCTCCCCCGACAATCAAGCTGCACTTCCTTCTAACAAGTGGCTGAGAGTTAGCAAGCTACCTTGGCAGGCGGTTCGCTGTCCCCTTCCTTCCTTCCTTTCCGGTCCGGCCGCGGTACGGCACCTGAACTCGAAGCTACGATCAGATCCGATTGGATCTGATCCGTTCAGATTCCACAGATCCAGCCGATTTGGTCTGGTCCTATCCGACCCAACCCCAGAACTTAGAATGGCCGGCGTGTTTTGGACAGTAGAACGGGAAGAGGGGGCGTCGTGCCCATTCTCTCTCCGGGCACGAGCAGGCCAAATTGAAGACCGAATCGAATACATGTATATGACAGAACGACATATTATATTCAAAAATACGTGATCTGATTGGATAGGCTGCCTGCAGAAAGAGTTTTCCGACCGCATAACAATTCATTCTTTTGTGTAGCGCGTGGGACCATGTCTCCCGAACGATCATAGTGCGGCCACTCATTAAAAAGAAATTGGTAGATCTCACTTCCCTTCCCCCATACCCTAGCCGGAAGGAAGGGATAGCGTATCTACAGAAGAAAGAGTAAAGGCCCTCACCTTTAATTTAGTTTAGACGCAGCTCGAATGCCTTTACGCTATAGGCTGTGTTAAGCATGCTTCTTTGAAAAAAAAAAAGAAAGTCTTTTTCCATGACAACAGTCGCGACTATACTATAAAGGGCGGGGCAGTAAGCTCTCTATCAACAACAGGGGGCTGTTCTCCTTTGTCAACTCCTTGCTTGTGTCGTTGACTTTGTCAACGCGGACCGGGGCGAGCGGAATTCAGTAGAGGCTCAAATATACTAAGCGAAGGGCGCTTTAGCGGCTTTGCTATCCATCCTACTATAGGCGACGGGCAAAGCTGCAAGGAGATAGTGTGCCTTTCTTTGTTCTCATAGCAGAGTGAGGGGCGCTATCCATCCGCCAATAGAGCCGGTTTTAGTGAAGATCCGCTCATATGCTGCATGAGGGGCGGCAAAAGACGACTTTGCCCATGAGTTAGCCGGAATTCGGACCAAAATCTCACTTGCAGCTCAGCTGACCCGCTTTCATTGCATTCGTGTCGAAAGTAAAGTGGAGAATAAATAACGAAGATTCGGTCGGTTGATCTTTTCCTTTTAGTTCGAGAGGTTCGTGATGCAAGGAATTGGCCAACGATCTTCTATATGATGCTTATAGTTCTGGCTCAGAGGCGTTACGCATTGCACGCAACGATTGTCTTCCTTTCGCGGGCGAGCCTATGCGTTGAAAGTAGGTCAATCTGCTTCTTCGGTTCGCCTATTGGCTCATGTTTTTCTCACCCTTTTTTGGTGTCTTAGGAGTCGCCTAAATGCTCTAAGAAATCGGTTATCGTATTACCTTGCCCATGCGCTACTTTATCTTTTTTAATTCTTTCCGATATGAGCCGAAACCACGACTGATTGATTCGCCAATCTTAGCAAATAAGAGGCAATCTTTCGATTTCGACGAATCCGCACTTGGCCTGAAAGTCCCATCCCTAGGACCTGTAGTAGTACGAAAACAAGCAAGCTTTTTCCGATGTCTTCGACACAGGAGATTAGGACAGAGAAGTTAGCGATAGGGGTCTCTTAACCAGAATTACGGAATGAGGACCGGGCCTGTACTCATGGTAACGATGGAAGGAAATATTTCGAAGACTTCTCAGTAGTGGAAGAAGGTAATATCACCTTGGTTAGGAAAAGCGCTTTAGGCTGGGCAAAGCCTTTCTTTTCTTAATGGGGACCCAATAAGTTCAGTACATGTAAAGATAAATACATCACCTCTCTCCTAGGCCTCTTGGGACTCTCCTTTGGCAACCCGTCGCGCCCTCGTCGCGGCGTTAGCAGCCATTGACGATGAAGACTAAGCGAGCCGGCCGGAGCATATGCTACTTCTTCTAAATCGTGAACACCTTATCTTTCTTCTCTGTCTGATCCGCACACTCCCGACCTCGCCTCGGTTCTTGGCTTTGATCCAATTCGGAAGCTCGTTTGCTCACTAGCCGATGTCATTTTCAATTGACTTAGTTAGAAAAGTATGGGGATACCGTACCACTTTAAATTAAACAAGCGCCAGCAAAATGGAGCTTACCGCGCTGAGTTACGTCGTAGGCGAAGCTTTCGATTCGACAAATGAATGGTTGGTGCTTCCCTTCTTTAGCCTATTTGCCTATTTGGTAGATTCAATTAGGGCTAGCTCAAAGACTGGCTAATCCCAATCCGATGGATCAACTCTTTCGCGTCGCTTAACGACTTGTAACTCTGGCGAGTACCGATGCTCCAAATTGGATTACCTAGCGCTTGGGTGAGATGTTCGACAAGAGACTAAGGACCTTTTAGGTGGGAGTTCCATCCGAGACGGACTGGAATCACCGGCTCATACTAGAGCTTCCGGACGAACTCAAAAGCGAAAGATCGAAGCCTTACCTTATTCATTCGTGGAAGGAGCTAATACAGAATACGAGTACAGAATACGAGAAAACTCCTTCGAAAACGAAATCGGAAAGAGAGATGCTTTCAATCCAACAATTGTAATTAGTAGCCGACCTTTAATTGAAATTGACCAATGTTCGTCTATCGGCTCAAGTCTTTCCAGAAGCCGGAAGGAAGAGCGCTTTTTTGCTTTTCGTGTGATCACTTTCCATAATGGTTTCCTACCGAAGGTAAAAAGGCAAACAAAGGATACGGGGACCCAAGCTCTTATACGTGAAGTGCTTTCCGGCAAACTTAGTATCGAGAAAATCCGTTACCGCTCCCGAAGTCAATTTACCCTCAGAGTCAGAGAAAGTAAATGCGTTTACACGTACGCATACATAAACAAAGTAGGGCCCAGGAAAGCCATTCCTGCTACAGTACAGAAAAATGCATTCGACCACCTGAACTTGAACGCTCTCTTTCTTTTTAACGTTCTAACTGAACACACCTTGAAGAGGGAGCGTAAAAGCACGCTTCAGAGCATGTGTGCCGCATAAGCTAAGTCTCGTTTTCTTTTCTTCGACCAGCACTGACCCATTGGTCAAAATAAAGTATGAGAAGAATAAGTCCCCAAAGACTTGTTTTAGATCGAGAAGTTCATTTCGCCTTCAAGTGGCTTTCGTAAGGGAGTTTCCGTCTCTATTGATTATTGGTCTAGACGACTTGCTCATCGACTTAACTGAATGAATCCTTGGGACTGGAAGCATTATTCATCTCAAGGCTTTATCTGACCCCTTTTGATGAGTGGATTTATCGATGTGAGGTAAACCTATGGGTATAGATACTTTAACATAAAGGGCTTTTTCGTAGGTAGATAGGCTAGTACTCATTCGAGGGTAATTCTCTGCCCGGAATGAATGCCTTTTTTTAGAGTGAAATAGAGGGAGTCTAAATGAGTTTAGACTTACGCTTCTTGAAAGAAGAGGTTTTCCTATTGAGTTGACATTTTTGTGTTTCTATACGAAATTATTGATGGATGGTTGGCTCAGTGGAAGGTATCACAGCACAGGCATGGTAAAAAAAAGATCTTTTCGTATAGCAACTAGACCGAAATTCAATTCTCTGTTACAGAGGTGAAAGCACCGTGTTTCTGTTCGGCTTCAAGGGCAGTTGGTATTTCCTGTTTTCTAGACACACGATGGGATGGGATTTCTGATTGGTCCTCATAGCAGCTGCAGCTTCCATCTATTACTAAAATAGTATATACATAAACGTATGGATGAAAACTTTTGGAAATACGAATACAAGACAAGGCTTGATCTCTATCTCTAACCCCTGGCTGTACCAAATGCGGCCACTCCAGGTATAGGTGAGCGTTTGTTTCTATAGGGGATTGGTACCATAGACTACTCTAATGCCATAGGGACAGTAGCCGCTTATGTTTTGCCTTTATAAAACAGGAAAATCCGAACTGATATGGAAAGAGCCGAGTCCTTGTCCTTTTCTGCGGCTACTAAGTAAGATACCGCCTTCGTTGAGCTTGAGCTATCGATTGAACCAACCTTTTCTTGGGACTTTAGCCTTTTTTATCCGCTTCTATTTTCTATTTTTTAAATAGAAAACTGTGCGCTTATGCGTAAGAATTTCCTCAAAGCAGAAGGGTCTGGAGTTTTGATGGACTTTGCAGGCTCACCCATGACGGTTACGGTTTCAGTACGCTCTTCCCTCCACTTCTTAGCCCTTTGTCTCCTCTAAGAAAAGAGTCTTAGCTTCTTTCTTCTCCTAAGAAACTCCTAAATCTAAATAAAGAATTGGAATGCTTCTACTTTTTGGGAAATCTCTCTAATGGGTTAGGCCTGCATTCTGTATTTCAACTAACTTCGGTACGGTCCGTTGACCAAATGAAAGCAAAAGGCGAATCTCGAGGTCAATCTGATGGACTGACTGAAAGAGTTTGAAGTCAAGTCAGTCTTGTTTATCCTATCTCCGAATACCAGGAGCGAGAAAGGTAGCTATTACCTTGATCCCATCTCTCATTCCCATTTCTTATAAAGAATTCTAAAGAGGGAAATGCCTCATGGTCCGGAGAGAGCTTTTTCTCATTCTATTCGATGAATATCAGATCCAGTGTTAAGTCTTTTGGTAAGCGGGAGTCATCTTAGACGAATCTAGATATTAGATATTGGTGATAGTACTGGTGCTCAAGACCCGGCAGTCYTACCCAAAGATCTCTTTTTTTAATCAGGCTTCAAAGTCAAGTCCAAGTAAAAGAGTGCAGTTTCGCGAGAAAAGGGGGGGACCCATAGGATAGAGAGCGGGTGGAACACTGTACCAAGGACAAGGATCGACCTTTAGTTTAGGGAGAAAGAGAAGTAGAAGATGGAACCTGATATGAAATATGAATAAGAGGTGGAGGGCAGTCCTCACTTCTAGTAAGATAGTTACGCTTTCGGCGTCAGCCAAATGATCTTGATAGGACTATATAAAGTAAAAGGGCCACGGCAATAAGGAAGAACTGAGGTTCGAGCCCTCAGCGTGGTTAGCAAAGAAAAGGAAAGGGCACACAGTCTGAAAGTAGCTTCTTCCTCATCTTAGGGCGCTTGAGAAGGCTTCTTCCTTAAGAGGGATTGGGATGAACATGAACTGAACTGACATTCATGCCAGAACGTAGACCCCTTTCCTGTCTCAGGAACCGGGCGTATTCCTTTCCAATCCAACCTTCTTTGGACTGGACCTTCTTCTCTTATGAAATCAAACTTCTCTGCTGACAGAGTGCTTCGTTGATTCAAAAGCTATGTCCTTCCCGTTGCTGAAGCGCCTGCACTCTAGCACGGCGCTCTTTTTTAGTTTTTATATTCGCTTGACACTTACTTTACGTGATGTCACAGTTCGATTAGAGCTAGCTCGACCAGCAGCCCATCCTAATTCTTCGCCGATTCATCCCTTCGTTCCTTTTCTCTTTTTTTCATCTCATTTAGAATACAATGCATTCTTTTCGATCCCTATGTAGGCTTGCTTCGCATAGGCTACACCGGTACACTTAACACTCACCCAATCTTTAAAATGGAGTCGAATCAATCAACTGGCATATCTGGGATCCGCCCTAGGCTACTTTTCTTTTTTTTTATGATTATGAAATGAAAAGTGTGAGGAACTTCTTACTCCTAAATGCAGCCGTGATCAACTATACGATACCACCAGACTATCCTCGGAACTTCCATCCACCAATCAAGGCTAGTGAAGCGAAGAGAGCCAAAAAAACGTGAGCGCCCCTACGCGAGCCTTATTGAAAAAGCCCCTTACTATAGATAGGGCGTTAGCGCTTTACTAATAACATAAAAGGGGAAAGCCAAAACCTACTCCTAACAAGATCGAAGTTGAACATTCTCCATCCGCCCGCCAGCAGCAGGGGGGTTCGATTCCCGTTATACGCGATGTGGCGAAGAAAAGCGCTTGTTATTTGCGGAAAGGAAGAAGTCATCCCTCTTGCTGGAGGAAACTACCTTTCTATCCTTCTCCTGCCCCTCTCAGTTGGAAAAAGGGCTTTCGACTTTCCCTAATCTCCTTTGCTCCCTAATCCATTCCCGGTGCCATTCAACTATCTGACAATAGAGTATCTAAGTCAAAGCTGTTCCCGGGTTCAGGTGAAGAATGTTAGAAAGACTCTCATGAAAAAAACCTCTAACTTGGTTCGAGTGGCTGATAGCTGCTTATCGCTCCTGTCCAGTCATCTTAGTCCATGGCTTCTGTTTCATGCTTGGTTGATGGAAGACAGCTTTGAGTGCCGTTACTTTCCCCCTCCATGCTTGAAGTTCATTCCTCCGTTGTGCTTTGTCTGTCATCTTCTTTCTTCCCTTCCTCGGGCACAGTAAGACAAAGAGCTGTTTTCTTTCTTGCTTTGTTTTTTCTTGTTGCTTCTGTTTGGGCTTGCTCCTCTGTTATCCCTGACTCCCTAAACTTAATGAATGAAGGAAGGGTCTCCGCTCCTTACCCTATCGGGCAAGTGGCTTACACTCCTTGCTTGCTTTCATCCTGCTTTTAGTGCCGCTTGCTTGCTCGAAGGAGGGGCTACCGCTCTTTAACCTCGTCGGTAAAGCGGCTTGAATAGGACTTTCCCTATTTTCATTGGCCTTTTCTTCGATGTCAATGTGCTCAGGTCCTTTCTTTGCCCCTTCCCTTGGGTTGGGCTCTCCCTCAAATGCCCTTTCCCTTCGTTATCTCTACATGAGTGAAACTCAAGCACTCGAATATCAGTAGATTAGCGTCACGCCAACGCAACTCTCAAACCATCGGCGAGAGGAGAGTAGGTCCGGCTATGACTTTCATAGGAACCGTTGGGCCACTATGTCATAGTGAGAGTAGGGACCCATCCCATATGACTCAGAGTCAAAGAAAGCTCTTAGCCTCCGACCAGTGAAGATCAGGAAGCCGAGAGGCGGATGAGCACCTGATCGTTTTCTACGCAATTCATTGAGTTGATGGAGTACCGAGAATAGTCTTTAGCTAGAAGCTCAGAGGCTTCAGAGGCGCCAGCCATTAGCTCAAGTTAACCCGCACTTCCTAAGGTTACGGTTTCGGAACGAAAGAGCCCGAGCTATATGCTTAATGAAATTCTATGACAGATAGGGATGTCGATAGAAAGAAGGGAGTAGAGTAGACATCTTCACATACTCTATTTTCAGATCTTTTTGTTCAGGGCGGAGAACATTATCTTTCATTCCTCAGTCGCTTGCCCGAAGTTTTATCAGTAGTTCGGCTCTTTGCCCCAACACTCGACTTCAAGCTTAGGTAGCCGTAGCCATTTCGGATTCGGGGACGGGTCCGCGCAGTAGGAGAAAGCCTTCTTTCTTCATCAGCAGGAGCAGCCTTTAGGTCTAACTCTAAGACTTCAACCTATCTTTCATCAAGCCAGAAAGCAACCAAGCCACTTGAGCAGAAAACGGCTCAAAGAGCGAAGTTTAAAGGGCTCAGTGCCTCATAGCTGTTCCGAGCCGCATTTACTATGTAACAGTCCAATCGAAGAAGCTCGTATCCGCGTCGGACGAAGAGCTTTCTCAGACTCCTCAAACATGGGAGGGGAGTACGGTCATAGAACGAGTCCCGAACCCGAACCGGTCAAAGACGGACCTGTATACTCTTATTAAGAATATAAGTGCCCAGGCTATTCATGAAGAGGAGAAGCCAAATCGATCATAACAGCACTTCCAATAGTTGAATCAAGGGATGTGGAATCGACGAATTCTTGACCTCCTCAGGGGAAAGACGAAGAAGAGCTTAGTTGATAGGATAGAAGGAGGATTGCTTCTCTAATCTAACCCATACATAGACGAAAGTCAGGCATCGGTGGAAGTGCTAAGCGCAAAAAGTGAAGAAGCTTTGAAGCCGATCGAAGACAGCGAGAGTAGCAGCTGATCTTCTACCTGATCTATCGACCATATTGATTGATGTATTAGAGAGACCAAGTTCCTACGAGGGAAGAAAAGATTCACCAGCTCTATCGATTATCAAATCCCTGTACCTTTGTGAAAGACATCGCATGGAATAGCTTACACGGGAACGGGGAAAGGTAGAAACTCAGATTCAAAATAGAAGTTCCTGAGCTAGAAGGAATGGGGTCAGGGGTGGAGACTGACTGCCAAGGAGCGTAGCAGCTCGACCAGAGGGAGAGGAGTGAAGCTGCTTGACCGAATAAGTGAAAGAGCGAACCGCAACTAGACCTGATAAAACAGCAGCTTTCAGGCATCCGGAGGTCTTAGATAGAAGATGAGCCGACAGTAGGACTCTCTGAAAGCTTCAAGTGTAGCATCGTAGATTACTAGCTGCTAAGAAAGACTATCCGGTAAATGGATATTGGGTTGATCCCCATTCCTGACAAGCCAATCGATTGGTAGATCCTAATTATCTGGTTGAGGAAGCACCTTTCAGTTAAAAAAAATCCTCAATTCGAAGTGGTGAGTCAGTCTTTGATTCCACGGCAGAGTCAGTGGTAGTTCCTCTTTCTACGACACCTAGGGATCACAGCCCTCAACCATGGGCATGGTAAAAAACAAATATCAATTTGTTTACAGTAATATCAGGAAAATAAGAGAATTTTTTATTCAAAAAGCGTACTTGGCAGTACCCAATGTGGCGTGACTAGCCGCCTACCGTTTCGCACTCGCCTTCTATAAATATGGCTAGAAAATCATCATACCAGAGAGAGAGAAATGACATAATCAACCGGAAAACCCCTTTTTTTGGGGGGGAAGCCGCTGTAATGCTCACCTTTTCTTACGCAACTAATCCTTCCTTCGCTGCAAATGGCTGAGCTACCGCACTATGTTACTTCCATTGATTAAACAACACAACTAGCACTAGAGCCAGTATAGATAAATAAATAATAAAAAAGTTCCGCTGCCATATTTTATTTCATTTTTTTCTCCGGATCAAAGCATGTATCAAAGGGCCTTGGATTGCCCCATCAACGGCAGACCGTCAGATTTCTTAAAGGTGAGTCGTGGACTCAGGTAAGGATGCCCACTGTCCCCCTACTTGTTCACATTCTTATCACAGATTCTATCAGCAAGTATCTGTGGTCTAAGCCTAGGCCAATCAACAAGTGTGAAAAAGCCCCAAATGTTCAAGCAATCAACCACGGACAGTAAGCAGATGACATCATTCTCATGGGGGAAGCGAACGAGTCTGAGGCTAGGTTCTTTAGGCTAGAATTTCTGTGATGTAGTAAAATAAGAAAGAGCAAGGTTTTATCCCGCAACTCATAGGAAACTATATGGTTCGGCAAGCAAATTTTTGACTCTAAGGAACCGATCCAGCACCTTTGAATCCCCATTCATTATAAGGATAAGGAGAAAAATCGGTGAAATTTCACTACTGCAATCGCTAATATGGATAGCGGATGGCCTGCAAGAAGATTCGAATATGCAGCACAAATCATTCTTAATGCATTGAAAGAAAAGAAAGAAAACAAGTTTAGCCATGGCGGGATGAGTCGGCAGGAAGTGCGAGACGCAGCTCGGCTGCACATTGGTGATACGGGTTTGCTGGACTATGTGCTGAAATCAATGAACAATGTAATCGTTGGAAGTCACATTGTCTGTCGTGCTGTGAACCCATCCACTCGGGTTTTGGAATACACGATTCATGAGCTTGGTAATCGTGTTCTGATCAATGAACCGGAACCTGAAATAGTTCCTGAGCCACTTCCAGTACCTGCTCTAGTGCCTGGGGCTGATGTTTACAGTGATGTCGTCTACTTGTATACAAATGTACTACTATTGTATTGGGTTACCCGGAATCAAAATTGGTTGAGTTGGCGACTCGGGAAATTTTGGACAGCAAGCAGTGAAGGAGTGACCTTTTAAGGATGAAGATGATCAATTTATGAGATTCATTTGCCGATTGATGCCAAGTTCAAGAGAGCTAAAATATGAGTTGACGAGGGAGCCTGGTGAGCTTATAGTGGTTCCACCCTATGCTACAGTTGGTGAGCTGAAGGAAGCAGTACAGAGTGCAATGAGGGATACTGACTTTATTATGGAACAGTTTGTGGTAACTGATATTGAAGACATGGAGGGAATGGAGGATGAGGTTTTTATTCCAGCCCTTATTAGATTAGCACCCTGTCGATCGATGCCTCTACGTCCACCAGGGGAAGACCCAAACCCGACTTTAGCAATAGCTGCTGGAGAAAGAAGCGACTCACCCAGAGGGAAGAGAAAACTAGGCTCTTACGCAATTCGAATTAGTAGGGAACAGAGGAGCAACCTACTCTTACCTTTAGGACCGACCAATAACAACCTATTCTCTTACACAATCATTTCTGTACTCAGATATGCTCCTACTAGCAGAGGAATGACTCTAGTTATGCCTTTATTTAATTTAGGAAGGCATGAGATTGAGATAAGGGCTGCCCTTTCCTTCTAGCTAGGTAGCTAGTGCTTAGCCAACCCTTACTTATCTATTGCCATCCGCCGCCCTTTATTCGAATGGTGGTTTCCGCTTCCTTCTCCATACCATAGAAAAAGGGCTTTCCTACTCTGCTTCTGATTTTTCGGATTCTTAGGAAAGAGTTGATCCACTACTTGAAAGTGAAACCACTAATTGAATGGCCGTCCTACAGAAATCCTTGCTTTGAACCAGCTTTCCCAATCAATCAATTCTAGAAGATGCCTAGTCATTGATCGAGAAGCAAGGAACGAAGTTCTCAGTCCATGGTTCCTTGTCTTCATTCCTGGAATGAGAAATGCAGCTGTGTTGGATCGTGACCTCCCGTAACTAAGATGGAAAAGGAACTTGCTTTCCTGTGTCGGATGGAAAGGAACTCTCACTCGGAATGGAATGCCAACAAATAGCCGAATTGGCTTGGCTATGTTCTTTTTACCGGTAAGTGGTTTGAGGAAACCAAGCAGGCAATGAACTGGCCAGGCAGTCAAATTCAAATAGAAAAGGATCCTCCCCTTTGTCTTGCCATGGATTCGAACTGAAAGTCCCGGATTCGCAGCTCAAGAGGAACGAGTGACCAGAAGGAGAGGAGGGAGGCGTGTTCTCGGTTAGAAAGAGAGTTTCCTAGGTTGACAGGGATGCCCCTAGATGCCACTAAGAGGTACTTTCCTAAATGAAGTGGTCCAGGACTCTAAGTAGTGGTTCCTGCCTTGAGTGGAAGACTGCACTTGAGAATCTCTAGGGAGAGGAGAGTCCTGTGTTTTATCATAGAAAGATCTCTCAGCCTTTTGGATTGCTATGAAAGATGGGGCTGGTATGGTCACCAAGGTAAGGTCTAGGGCTGTTCCCGACGGTTCTTTCGAGTGAACGGTAAGGCTAATGGTACTACTAGTCAACTACACTAGCGGACTATTTATGCGCTGACTGAACTTGCTTCGTAGTGTCTCAAAAGCCTTTCTTCATAACCTTTTCCAGGACTTGAAAAGGGCTGCCTTCGACAATCCAATCATAAGGAAGGAGAGATTCACTAGATGGGATAGAATGTAGTGATGAAGCGAGTTCCTCTGCTGCTATTCCTTCTGCCTTTTCTGAAGTGACAGAATAGCCAAATGAATTGGCCTCCCCTCCTAGTTTTTGGGAGTGGATTTACACAAAGGCTTATGAGTCTCATTTCCCTTCTACGGAGATCGAAAAAAGAAAAAAGGGATCCCCCCGTCGCCTTTGAGAGCAGTCCAATACCAGTGGATTCATTAGCAATGGTAGGAGGAAAAAATCCACTACGCTTTGAGCCAGTTATTCATTCTTTAAGGCCGGGAGCCGGGAACTCAAAAAGTATTCATCTGGATGGTTCCTTGCCCACTTCTCTTCCGAAAAAACTTCCAACAACGTGCCATACCATCAAGGGCTAAGATCGCTTATTTTCAATAGCTGCGGTTTGTATTGCTCCTCTTTTGGAGATAGGGATTCTTTCTTTTGAGTCACGTTTCCTCCACTTGGGAAAATGGGCTTACTCTTTCCTTCCGTCTAGCCCTTGGTACTCTGCATCTTCAGGTAGAATGAATTTTCTTGCAAGAAAGGGTGGAGACTCTATACATCGATGTGGGTCACTTTGTCTTGTGTCGCTCTACGATCTTGTTAAGAATAAGAGGTCACAATTCCGGAAAGCGAACCTAGCCCCATTAATCCATAACTTCCTTCGTTTGGTATCGAGATCGTCGAGTAAGCTACTTATAACTTGATGGGGATAGCCAGATTTCTAGACTAGAAGGGAGAGTTTATTCCCATCTGAAGGTCCACGTCTAGGAGAGCACCTCTTTCTTTTTCTGGCTTAGTCGTGAAAAGAGAAAAGAAGAGTGCAACGAGCTCCTAAGCCCAGGGGCATTCATCCTATGTTGACTTCACGGCATAAGGTCTCATCACAACAAGGGTAGGAAAGTAGGCTATGAGTAGATCCCGTGATCAACAGAAAGAGCCCTTCCTCTAGTTCTAGTAGCTAGGGAGCTTGAAAACAAAACAGACGGTTTAGAATTTTTGTGTCAGGTGCAGCCTAGAAGAAGCTGCAAGAGAATCTATCCCCTTCTTCCCGGAAGTGACATATTCAAAGGAAACTTCCTAAGGCCAAGCAGAGATTAAGATACCCACGAGCAGATGTTCTCGAAGAGGCAGGGCAGCTATTGAATCCCCTGTTTCGGAATAGAATAGGCAGCTAGATAAGACGCCCTCCCCTCTGACTCTTGATGACGAATAGTTTGTGCAAGATTTTTCCTTACCTTAGCATCTGGGTACTGCTGTACGTCTTTAAGCCTTTTAAGCCCATTATATACCTACATTGACAGACATTGAGTAGGAAAGAGGAAATCTCTTTTTTGCCTATCAGCTTTTGCTGGAATAACCGGTCTTCTAAAGAAGACTGATCTCGAATCCCTATCCCTAGAATCAGCTCTTAGTCTGAGTTTCGGGTTTTCAGGAATTGAATCATCAACTGTGCCCCTACGGCTTCTGCAGCCTTCTTTTCAGACTTCAGACTTGGATTTCTGGACAGCAGACACCCATTGATCAGCAGGTGGAATGGGGACCTTAACCATCCTAGGTTTCTATGGAAAGTTAGGCATCTTCCGCAGGCTTTAGATCGTCTCACTTGGAGGATATGAAAGACTTATTATTCATAGAAGCTTCCATTTCTCTATCCGTGACGGTAGACCTCTGTAACAGGATACTCTGGTACACTACGAAAATTCTTCGACATCCGGTGGTTTGTACCTTTTAAATTAAATAAAAATCCTAAAACAATGATTATTGAGTTGGAGCCTCCTCCTCTTACCTTGTTTCAAAGCTAGCGCCCCTGCTCTTTCTATGAGTTGGCTACTATGTCTGTTGTACGCTCTCTTTCTCTTCACACCTGGCCACCCCTAGTTTAGTTCCTTTCTGCTTGCTACGGCCTGTTTGGTGTGGTTTGTTACCCACTTACACCATCCTTTCTTATTGGCGTTAGAGTTAGATAAGTCTCATTTTTGAATCCCATATCCCATAGGGGAGGGAGGGTTTCACACTTGATACGATAATCTAATCATCTATTTACATAAAGAAAAGTTCCGGGAAGAAATCCACGCTCCGGACAAGCACACGGGTACTAATAGAAGCCCTAATAACGTGGAACCACATGATGAAAGGAGGAAGGTTATGGAAGCCATGCTGCAACCAACATACCTTCTGGCTACGAACAAGCCAAGGCTCGTTCAGTTTGCTCACCTAGCACGCACCACCGAGCGCGCAGATCCTATGCGCGTCACTTCCTGCCTCGGAACAGAAGCAAGGCAAGCTCTAGCAGTTGGAGAAAGGGCAGGAAAAAGAAAAAAGGTGTGTGAATGAAAGCATAAATGCGAGTTAAAGAGTAAGAAAACAATGTCTCAGACAAGAGCCTAGAGAGCAACTCAATCGCCACCACACAAGGCCATTATGGCAATTATACCTGCTCTGTGCTTGCTGCTAGATTTTGATACTTCTAGCGATGCCCAACTTTTAAAACTAAGTCTAAGGTCCTGAGGAGCTCTACTACCTTAATTTACTGAATGTGAATGTCCAACCATCGGCTAAAGCCCTTCGGGCCATACGCTAAATTCGCTACTGACGAAAGCGAAACAATAACAATCGATGTTGTCTCTTTAAGACCTGTATTACAAGCTCTTCTTCCGGTACGTTCGGTACGTATGATGGGAAAAGATATCCTTTGTTTAGGATCAACTAGAAGATTTTCTCCCACCGTGAGCTCGGTCATTGGCTGTCCTCCGTGATCGATTAGACTATGGCGAATCGCTTGTGTATTGGTCTTTGGGAAAGTGTAAGACGCTATTGCTCGCAACTGGGTCTCACGCGGTCTGTCGGTCTAACAAAGAAGGTGACTCGAATTGCTTCTCTTGTCCGATCGGAAACTGGTATTTATGGTGTAAGGGTCAGAAAGAGCTCCCTTTGGGGAATAGAGAATCGATCCTCAAATGAAAGTAGAGGGGAAAATGCCAACCGTCGCCTTCTCAGTTCCTTACACAGTATCTTCCGAGACACGTTGACTACATTCGAGTAGGCATGCCAAGAGCAGTTTCAAGTTATTGACCCTGAACAAAAAGATCCGTAACAAAGAAAGGGTAAGAAAAGGTTTCCTATCGAATTCTTCCAATTTTGATGACGAAGGAGGCTTGCCCTCAAGAACGTTACTCTACCTACCCATTTTCTTCCTGATCTTAGTCTCGTTGTCTGGCCCAGCGGAGAATGAAAAGGGAGAAACTTTCGCACTTCTTTAGTAGCAGTAGCTAGAACCATACCGCTTTGAAGAGAGCGCTGGGCTTGGTCTCTCTTTCTAATTCTGCGGCTTGCTTAGATTTTTTGTTGCCTTGTGTGTGTGCTCTTGCAAGTAGCTAAGTGTAAAGGGAAATGACTCTGCTGCGGCGGACCGACAGCTTATAGACTCGTTACGCAACACGACTTTGGCACGACGCTTGATGACTTGAGGAAAAAGACCTGACTTGGTATCAGAGCACGGTTTCTTTCAAAGATCAAGTCATGGCTAGTGGAAATCCTGAGGCCTCTAGTATAGAGGAGACCAAATGGGAAAGCATTATGGAACGCACGGAGCAGATCGTCGAATCAGATGGAGTGCCTAAACCTAACTCGAAATATCTTAAAAAGAGAAGTCAGAGCAATTGGCCCTTGCCAACCCTCTCTCGTCTGGGTTTTTTCTCGGTCATGCTCATATATAGGTCTTATTCGCCCTTATTCCTACTCTAACAAAGAAAATCTGTCCCCATGAATTCATTCCTAGTCGAAGGCAATCCCAGGCGTTTCGTACATTACATAGGAATCTAGGAAGCTAACCTTCCAATGGCAGTAGATCAGTCAAGGGTGGTCTCAGTCATGGGATCAAGGCCAAGAAAGACGGAGGTTCAATGGGATCCGTTCTCTTTGATTGCCCTTATTTGTCTATTGACTTGATGTTCTTCGTCTCAAACAAGTTCTTTCCTTGAGCTCTGCCATCTTCCTTTTTCTACTCTCTGCACTAGTCGTATCGACTAGTACAATCAACTACTCAAAATGAGGAGCTTATTAGCTTTACTTACACCTGATCTACCTTTCGGAATCACTAGCCAAAGCAGCTAGCCAAGTGGGGCAAGCAGAAAGATACCTATTGATCATTCGCTTAGGAACCGCTTTGCGCTGCCAGGCGGATTCAGACTCCTTCATTCACTCGAGGATCCAATAGGAGGCAATAGAACGGTGCTTCAATCTATAGCTAAACCAACTTCCGATCTAGTGGAACCGGCGTTCTCTCCATAAGCAATTTCTCGACTCATTCAAAAAAGGTTGAAGCACCCGTTTGATGGAATGAGTTTGGTGCTCAGTGGAAGGGATTGACCTAACATGTGATAAGCTAGATGAAAGGTAAGTTCCAACCCGGATTCCCGAACAAGGAAAGCAGACAGATCTAGTCAGTACGTCCAAGCGAATACAATAAGGTTGGCCCTAGCTGCGGATTCTGATTCCATTGGATTCCCGAAGCTTGATATGGGTTCAAATCCAATTCGTGAGAAAGGAAATAGTTTGAATAACCCCAGGATGGATTGAATTCATGCTCCCTCTTCCAGGTCGAGTCTGAAACCATCTCTGACGGAGACAGTCTGCCAAGTGAGCGCGAAGGTAAGACCATAGAAACTAAAGGGATCCGCACGGGACCAGATAGGCCGAGGGTTAGAAGGCCGCCGCCTTATCCAAAAAGTTGCCCTTCTGAGGCTAACCCGTCATACCCCTGCGCAAAAGAACGAAAACGGGAGAAGCAGGCAAAGAAAATTTAGGGAAAGGAAAGGGCGTCAGCCTAGCACTCCAACAGTATGGGCTTCTTTCTCCCACTAGATAGCTAGCAGAAAGAATGGCAGGACGAAAGAAAGGCTTAGGATAGCTCATGACAGGGAGAGGTTGAATGAAAGGAAAGCAATTACAACTTCTGGCTCGCAAGAAAGGAAAGGCGAATAACTGCAATTGAATCGACATAGACGGACTTATAAACTTAGCACAGCGCTTACCTTAAAACTTTATATGCTGTAAAAAATACCTGAGCCTGTAACGAACTCCTACCTTCAAAAGGAATCCAACCCCAACTGACGGAAAAGGGGAACCGCAGAAAACCGTCTAGAAGGTAAAAAAACTACAACTTCCACTCACCCAGAAGAAGAAACTCACTAGCACTCAAAAGGAAATGACTCCCTCCAAGAAGCACTGAAAGTAGATCGCTGCAAACTGGTCCATGAGGTTAGCTTATCACTGCAACTCCACTTGCTTTTATATATAGCCCGCTGCTTGCGCTTAAAAGGTACTCTTGGCTAGAGGCCTAGAACCTCTCCTCTTGCTTGCCTTAGATTAGAGCTGCAATTGGCTAAAAGGAAATTCCAACTGTAAAGAAAGGGCTCTCCCACTAGATCGTGAAGCGACGGTAATGCAACTACTGAGACTTCCACGTGAACCGCAGGGAAGACTGAAGAAATCCCAGGGACTTACATTCCAACTAAAAACAACCAGGAAGGTAAAAACAAGGAAAGCAGCGCCTAGGGAACCTGACTATGGAAAGGATCCCGTATTGGCTCCACCGCTATAGTTAGGTAGCATAATAATCAAAGCGAAGGCGAGCCCTGGAACGGAGAAGCGATTCTAAAAGAGCAGGTCAGGTCCTAACCCTTCCCTTCAAGCATGAAGTGAGGAAAAGATCTCTCCACGAAAAGAAAATCCAATCAAATCATATATCACTTGATACCGTTACCAAAGAGGTCTACCCTTGTATACTCTCTTAAAATAAAATGGATACCCTTTCTGTACTCGGACTGAGACTAGTGAAAGAATGGGGAAGGCAATGAAATTCTTAAGATACGAACGGGAAAGATGTGAAGCACAAAAGTAGCTGCTATCGAATGCCCTTCTTCCCCGGCTGACTTCCACCTATTACCAAGAAAGAGAATCATGCCTTTTTGATGACAAGAAATCCTTAAATGAAAGCAAAATCGTGGATCCAAAAATCCGTTATCTCCTCGTGCAGCTTCTGGGCTAAAATCCAATCTTTTAAGTGAGAAAGTCGTTATCAATACAATTATGCCGCCGAATACAATCACTTTGAAGAAGTCGCAAGTGCGGGTTCAAATGGGAAGTACGAAACACTCAATGGAGAATAGGGATCGCTATGCCGAAGAAAAGAGAGAGGTTGCACCAGGAGAAGATAAGGTCATACCAAGGGCTTTCTATAATTTAAATTAATGATTTTGCTTTGAAAGGAATGTATCCAGCCTAAACGCAAAGACGGGCCTATCCTATAGGCAGAAGCTACCTATCCGACTAGTAGAAAGCGTGAGGAGGAAGACTTCTATTCGGCCCCCCTTGGCTACGAAACCAGGCTGTGATCCGCATCGAGAAAGAAATGTATTCATGCATCTCTTTAGTTCGAATGCTGGATTTCTTTACTTAGAAATAGAGAATTCTGAGAAATAGAGAATTCTGATTCTAAAATCCATTCTCTCACCAACATATATGCTATACCCAAAGCGCTGAAAAGGGCTGATTCTCGCCATCTAGGAATAAAGAACCGGTATCTTCAATGAAAGCTATCCATCGCTCACCCCCTCTCTCATCATAACCTATTTCAGATGTACCCGTCGCTCCTGGGATTCGACTTTCCTTCTGAGGATGGAGAGAAGTTTGGAGATGGCACCGGGCTCCTGCCTAGCTTCCTGAACCCAATCTGAGCTTACAATGCGAGGTTTGGGAATACTACCTGACGAGTACCCGTTGACTTTCAATGTCGATTTCTATATGTCTACTCCCGCGCATACTCCTTGAATATGAGGCAATGCCAATTGTTGAAATGCCATCAGATGAAGGAAACTCTGTATCTGTAGATCATGTAATTCCTGCGCCTACTAAAGCCAATAAAGATACCAAATCTTACTAACTACCGCTAGCTCCATTAAGTCTGCCAGTCTGCATCAGATTATCTCAATGAATAGCCATCATCCCGACTCGAGAGATCATTGTTGTGCTTCTGATGGCGTCGTTTCACTTCACTTGGACACCGAATTTCTAATACATTCTTCACTGATCCAAAAATGGGGCACGAAATAACGGACCTTTTAAACTGGCATCTTATCATTTTACTTTTTTCTTCCTAACTCTGCTTTCAGGATTCAGGACCACCTTCCTTGGGTCCTTCGTTTCACTGATCAGGTAGCCTTCCTACACCTAATATTTTCTCTTTCGATCGTTTTGGTATAGGGCACTTTTGGCTTTCCTCCGGCCTCTTTCTTTATAAGAAGATGGTTCTCACTGCACCGATGGTATTCTACTTTCTAATAGACTTCTTTCTAACTAGTTACAGATGCTATGCTTTTGATTAGTCACTTCCAATCCAAATAAGCCCTCATGTACCTCCTGAGCGAGAATTTCATTAAGGAAAAGGATATAGAGTTGCCAGACTAAGCACGAGACAGTACATGCTAGCCTAAAGTCTGCTTTTGAATCGAACTTCTTTTTCCTTGGCGGAGAAAGCTTCTTCATCTATCAAAGTGATAAGTGAAGTAATGTCTTATATGCATCGCGGACGTGTGGAGGGTTTTTGAAAGGGACGATGGTTCTTAGTGGATCGTTGGACTCATATCTTCGTAGAGTGCAGCAAGGCTATTCTCTCGAGGCCAGTGTGCTCATTTATTCTATATGGATTCAGCATCAGGCGATTCTCCGTTTACATTCTTTCTCGGCCTTTACTTTACCTGACTAAGACCACGCAGGCTCATCAAGAGCTGTAGTGCATGAAAGCGAAGTGCTAAAAAGGTAGCGCTCGTGGTAGTGCGTCCGAAAAGAAGGATCGTCTAATAGGAAGATTCCAAGTCCGAGACAGCAAAGAAATTCCCTAGGACTGCTAGAACTCGCATGATTAGATAAGAATAAGTGTCCGCCTCCTCACGGGGAAGCCTTTTTCTACTCTTTCTGGGTAGGGCCACATTCGTTGGTAGCATAGTCTTCTTAAAACTAGGTTGATCCATAGTTCTTGCTCGCATCTTAATTGATTTTCATTTCCTAATTCAAGTCAAGCGTAGAGAAAGCAGGGGTGATATTTTTTCACTTAGATCGCTTAAATTAAATGGATTCTTAAGAGGGACATCGAAAGTCTCTTTTTTGGGAAGGTCCTAGAAGGTTGTCTGATAGAGCCGTTCTCGAGTGAGTTCCAATTCCTTCCAGATATTAGGCGAGAATCTCTACAAAGGATCTAGGCCTCAAGGGAGAATGCCGCGATATGCAATAAGCACACTGTGGCAAATCCTTCTTTATTCCACCTTTTCTTTGATAGTTCAACGACCAGTCAGACATGGTGCCCTACTTACTTTTATATGTATATGTAGGCCACTCGGACTACCTTTCACCATAGGGGACAACAGGAGAGCTTCAAGCCCTCTTTCTGCTGGCACACCGCCCTACTTCAATCAACTTTTTCGAAGGCCACACTGAAAGTAGGAGTTTTGGGTGACCTTCTTTCTTGGGGCTTCCCTTTCTTGATTTTCGAGAGCATCGAAGAATGCGCCCAAGGAAGATTCTTTTCTTTGACTTGACACCGATATGATGTAATTTAAATAGCAGCTCCAGCGGGACGAGACCTTGAAAGAAGAAGAGAAAAGAAATAAGTTGAGAGTTTGTTGGAAATGGTTGAAGTAGCTGAATAGGAGTCTTTTATGATATGAGTGGAAAACACCTGTTTTGGTACTCTTCCCTGACTCCGGAGAAGAGATATGGTTTTGAATTGTAGAAGTGACGTTTTTTCTCCCCCTTCTGTAATTGAGTTCGGAAATGCTCCTTCCGGTAGGGCTCTTTGATTCTCTTTTTGCTAGTCTTGTATGGTCCATAGCCCTTTCTGTTCTACCCCGATTTGGATCTCAAATGGAAAAGAGTAGCCTCGTTCCAATGAGATGTGGGGAATGCAAATCTGACAGTAAAACAAAGTTCCTGACGTCTATCCGATGCATCTGCTATGGTTATTTCTTTCGTCCCCGCCCTTTTCTTTTCTGCTAATTTCTATCAAAAATACCGGGAAAACGTTCCAATTTATGGAGCACAAACCCGACAACAAAAAAAAAGGCAATTTCAAAGCAGAACGAAAAGCTAGTTGAAAAGAAAGGTTTCGAGAACCGAGGAGAAGAAAGGGATCATAGTGGGGATAGGGGCCGAGTTGAATCGGAGGGGCCTACCAAACTAAAACATGAATTCGGTTAGCCGGGAATATTAGGTAGCGGAGGGTCAGACCCCCGGAGGGAACTTTCAGAAAGAGCGGACGGAGCGGATTCGCTTTCTTGTCTTCTCTTTGCTCTTTGAACGAGAGCGAGCAACTCTCTAAGTATCAGCGAGTCATTCCGCGGTTGACTTTGACCTTCCCTTGATCTACTTGTTCAACTGAGATTGTCACTTCCTAGGAATCCGGTGAAATGAATCAATCTCGGTATGTTATGAAGTTTCCCTCCTCCTTACCATCTTAAAAAAATAAAAAGGCCTGCAACTTCCACTGGCGGAAAGAGAGGGATTCGAACCCTCGGTAAACAAAAGCCTACATAGCAGTTCCAATGCTACGCCTTAAACCACTCGGCCATCTCTCCTACATAATCTTATTATTTTATTATGACCCTCGCGAGTGAATAGCGAGTCATTCATATTCTTGCAGTAAAGACCAATCCATTAGAAATAGAAAACTTTTCGTCAAAGACTTCGGTTCGGGAAAAAAAAATGCTTCTTGTTACCAAGAATTTTTTCTATTCATCTTTGTCAAGACGACGATCCCGTCATATTATGATATTTATACCGGATTAAACCAACCAATGAATTGGAACGAATCAACTACTCCCTTCATGGTCACATAGTTATTACAGAATGATTTTCAGGTATATATTTTTTAATATAGGTAGTACCCATTTTTCTATATACATTATTGGTGGTTTCTACCGCCCGAGAATCCGGTTCGCTTATCGCTTTTTTTTTTCCTCCGCCTTTCTCTTCTTCCTACCATACGGGGGTTACTTAGGCGCTAGGGTTAAAACCTTATTTTATTAGATCGAATAACTCCTTACCTTTTTTCAAGAGAAGCCTGATTCTAGTCGGGACCGAGAGGATAATGACGCGAACCTTTAAGGTTGGTCCAATCTGAGCGCTTATTGCCTTCTTCTTCGCCTCTCCGGTGGAGCCCGAGCTGATCCGAATTGAATTATCCTATTAGTATAGGGCGGTTATGCCGGCTTGACTTAATGATTATAGTGTAAAGGTAGTTCTAGATTCTTTTTTTGGGGGCCGACTTTTCGATCCGTATTGTCAGGTGATAAGGGACTCCACTCCCTTTTTTTCTTCTTCTTCCGTACCCGAATCTCTCGTAAACCTAAAGGGGATGGGAACTTCGACTATGAGGAGTTGCCGGCTTAACCTACGTCTTATCCCCCCTAAAGATAGATTTTGGAAAAGAGATACGGCACGCAAGAGAGACGGATTGCTATCTTCCGGTCCACCAAGAATCTCGTATTTACTGTAATCAAGTTAGAACAATTCACTCCAGATAGACGCTGAGTACGCGTTCACCTGTGTCGGTCCGATAGGTTTGTACTATAATAAAATGCACACTGGAGAACTCGTCCTGCGATCAAACCGGTTAATGACGCGATGCTATCTATTAATGCGTCACCATTCTTTCATTTATCTTCTGATATCTCGTGGTTTCTCACTCACAACAACTCCGATGTAGTTCGTTGAAATGCGGTTATGCCGGGTGGACTAAAGTCAAGTGGGAGGCCAAAAAAAAGAAAAGCGTGTGCGGTTAAGGTTGTTGTACACGATCCAGTCATGAGCGATTCCTAATGGGTTCACCATTCCCGTCTCGATCTGTTCCCGGTCCTAGCGAGGCCTTTCGCGAGCGAGAACAAATATCAGATAGAGAACGATTCTTCTCGTATAGAAAGAAAGCGCTAGCTGAGTTTCGTCTTTCGAGCGAAGAAAGCCCTTTCGATTGGCCTTGTGTGATCAAGTTGAGGGGACTTTCCTCGTTTGAGTTAATGCTTTGGAAGTTTAAAAGTTTTAATTGATCCGGTTGAGGAGAGCGCCGACTCCAATGTTCGGCCAGCCGAGAACGATGCCCTTTCTTTTTCCTTTCTCATGCCTAACGCCTAAAAGCCCCCTTTCTGATCTTTGCCATTCCGAAGTCTCAGAATCAGTTTACAGTTGATTTGTTGGTGGTAAGTGAGCCGCTCCAGCCGCCTACACTGGGGATTGGGAATGAGCTTCATGCTCTGGCTCATCGTGAGACCTTGATTCCGGGGAAGGCGGTGAAAGAAATGAAAACTATCCTCCAAAAGCTCACCTTAAAGTGGGGCAGGCTAGCCTGTTAACAGATAAGCCTCATAAACAACATAATGCTCGATAACAACATAGCTTCATTCTAACAACATCACTATCTTTTGGTTGCAAGAACATAAAGAAGGATAAAGAAAAGGGGGGATTCACAGAAAAGAGGTTGATGCCAAAGATCTGTTGGAGCATCTGCAACAATGTTCAGAATCCATGTGGCACCCAAAATCCGGTTGGCGGAGGGTGACCGGAATACTAAAAAAACTCCCTCTTCGCCATTTGAGTTATATCCCTTAGGTGTACTTTACATTGTTGGAAAACAGCATTTAGAAGAAGGGTCGAGGTGAGAGCGACTTTTGAGATCATTTCAATCTCTTCTACCCGCATGAATGAAATACCCAAAGTGGTTTCGGAGAAGAAATGACTAAATTGCCTTATCTTCTTTAGTGTCTGCGTTGGTACCTTCGCCCTTAGCCTTTGCTTCCGCCCCCCCCATTCGTGAAGCCTGCTCTTTGCTTGGGCCTATCCTGTCTTTCATTCGTGTAAACGCTCTGCCCTCTTCCACTGAGACAAAGTCATTCTAACGCACGCTGAGCAGTTTCTCCACTTCGAAAGCTCAGTTTTGATTTCTGGAGAGATTCCATTATTTCCTCCTTTCTCTGTAGTACGCTAGCCTGTAGAGAACTTCAGTAGGACCGTGGCATCAATGCACCTTTTCGTCGATACTTATTTACGTAAACTAGATGTGAAGGCAATGTCAATTGTATGATGAGATACCGTAGTTGGCTCCTGTTAGCACGAGAGATAGATATGAAATGCCTCTTTTAGAGTATGTTGAAGTGCTAGGCTCAATAGTGTCCTCCCGTGAGATGAGCTGGGCAAGGATAGGTTCATTCTTGTATGAGGAAGAAGCGCGTATATCCTTCTTATTGGAGAGATTGGATACTCACCATTACACTGTCAACTTGAATATTCGCTCAGCCAGCCTTCCAACCCGAGTTCCGACTTCACTTTAAGTAGTCTCGTTACGCAACGAGTGAACGATCTTGCCCCTGTATTTAAGCCAGTCTGTCTTCCTATTTATTCAGGATGGAATGCTAGACCCAAGGGAGTGGATGGACCAGTGGCTTAAGCTTCTGTCTTTGAATAGACTGAGGTCTCGTTGCTTGACTTCCTCTCCCTTATGAAAGTTGGGACACTGGCCCGTCACACCTGGTTGCCTTAGTAGGACAGGGAAGACTTCTTTCTTTCGACTTTTGACTCAATTGACATGAATCCAGCTCCTTTGTTAGAATCCGGTGATGCTGCTTTCGCCCAACTCTTTGAATCAAGTCAAGTCAGTCCCTGATCTCCTCCGGTGGCCTGACTTTGCTTTCAGGTCAATAAACGAATCTAGCTTACGCTTGGACTGGACTCCTGAATTGATATAACTAGAATTGCATGTGTTAAGCGTTCGAATAGCTGGCTTTATCCTTGGTAGTCCTTTTTGGGTTGGGTTGGGAGAAGTAGGAATTGTTAGCCAAAGACTTCCGTCAATGAACATGAGAAAGAGGCACTCCTTCTCTTGTCGAAGATGAGGCCTGCAGACAAGTCTGACATATATTACCTCATTTATCAAATAGCGCTCACTGCCCTCCCTCGCATCGCATGGCTCAGATTCGCTTTTTCTTCTCTTCAAAAGCTTTAGGAAAGGAATTTAGAAAGCTCCAGGTCCAGATGGGCCAATCTTTTATCAGACGATATCGATCGGTTGCTATAATTAGCATTATGAGCTGCATTCAAATGAGTTGTTAAGTACGATATATGAGCTGTCTCAACTGGATCAATAGCTTTTCCACCCAATTCCTCTTTCTCATTAAGAAACTAATCTTCCCTGGTCTAAGGAAACAGGAACAGGATGTGAGGCTTCGCCGATTGAAGAATGTGATTTTTCTTTTTCTATAGCTGAAATTAACCTTCTTTTGAGAGGGAGGACAAGTCCAACATTTCCCTTCCCGCCGAGTAAGATGATTTGCTTCCTTTGTCTCACGCAGGAAAGCATGAACTCCAGTTAGTCTGATGCGTAGAATCAGCTTCTGAGAATCTTCTTCCGAGAATTGAATATGGAAGAGAGCTCGAGCTCCTTCGTCAAGATCTTTTCGATGTTGTTGACAGAGAGGGTTTGAGGTTTCAATATCCTACTACGAATGAATTGCCTTCTTTGCAAGAGCCTGACATCCTGATATTCCGCAATTTCCAATCCCTGCAGCAGGATGGGATTCCGCACTTGTTGTTCTGTCCTGGCCCTTTCTTTCTCCGTAAGATCCGGAAGCTAGGATTCGTCGAATAGTCTCCATCAGCGTGACCAAGAAAGTGTGTTGTTTTGAGTAGTCATTTAGGTGGTAACAGGAGCAGCGGTGAAGTATACCTTTGAAAGTGAATTGCAAGGGTCAGGCACAAATGCATTACTAAAGAATAACCAACCAGAAGGGAGCGTGGAAAGAAGGATTGGTCCGCGCTATCTATGGGCAGGATGCCTGGGAAAACAATCCCAAGGGAAGCTTCTCGCTAGTATTACGAGTGCCGAACGCACTTCCTGATCGGTAGCGGATCAAGCTCTGACGTGGCTTAAGAGAGAGAATGGGCACCACCCCAAGGCATAAAAGGTTGTGAGCAAGCGTTTTCGTTTGCTTTGGTGGGTACGGAGCTTCCCCTTGTCTTGGCCCATGCTTCCCATCCATCGACTCAGGATTTTAATATTTAATAAAAATCGGATACTCTTTTTTGTGGTTGGATCACGTTCCGTCGAGATCTTCCACCCCAGTATTAGCATATCGCCCTTCGTGAAGCCATCGGATTGGGATTAGCTAGTAGGTAGAATGGTTCCATAGTCCTGTCATTCATTGATCCTGGCTGGGTCTATAGATAGAGCAAAGGAAGAAGTCGCAACAAAGAGCAGCTTGACTGCAGCTCCACGGTCTGTAGATCTGATAGTTGCCTTTCTTTTTGGTTTGAGGAAAAAAAAATTAGAAAGATTAGAGGCTGCCTTAGATTGCCCGTAAAGCATGCCACTAGTACCATGAAGGGGCTTCGACGGTTCCTATCTTGCTTGGAGAGTCCGAGACCTTCTCCTAGGCACTTCATCGGAGGCAACTGGACTCTCTTTGATTTCACAGAAAATGGAGAAATGAATTGATCGATTCATTGGATCCTAGGTCGGGACTGACGGGGCTCGAACCCGCAGCTTCCGCCTTGACAGGGCGGTGCTCTGACCGATTGAACTACAATCCCCAGAAAGCCAAATTCTTTCTTTTTTCTCATCATTATTGAGTTTCGCCGTGTTGTAACAGAGACACGAATGATATTATATATTATTATATTAAAATTAAATATTAAAAAATAAAATAAATAAAAAAATGCAGTGAACTCTAGTGGGCTAATTCATGAATTGAATCATGACGACTATATAAGCTATTCTGATATTAAGATTCGATATAGATGAAATCGTGGAAGCGGATCTTTGATTTCCTTTTTCCACGTAAGAATTCGTCGTCCGATTGAATCTTCTTGTTCCTGGATGCTCCATAGGAATCCATCGCTATTCCTTTCCTCCATCGAGAAAGGTTCATTTCGAATCACAAGAGCAATCTCTATTTTCATAATTCATTTTTCTTTTCGTTATGGTAATGCAATGCAAGAGGTCGGAAATCCAGTTGTTTCTGATGATGAAAAGAGCTTTTTTATGTTATGTGAAATTGATGATATTTAGGGGTCGGTTTTGTTAGAAGACGACTGTCGGTATCTGATGGTAAGATACCTATGGTCGGTATATCTTTGAAAGCTCAGCCGGAGAGAAGAAACTGACTCCTCGAGGGCTACTTAAGGCACTTTAGTGCAAACCAGAAGGACTGGAGTTGTTGGATGTTGCTCAGTGCTGCTATAACTTAACAACCAAAAAGCTCTGCCTCGAACTTCAGCCCCTTCGAGTTGGTCACGGGGCAACAGCCTCTGACGCCCCACACCATTGCGAAAAGAGGGGGCGTCGCCCATCAGCCTACTTTGCCAAGAGGTGGCAGGATCGCAAGGACCTAGCCCAAACCGTCACTCTTTATTCGGTTCCTCTTGTCCAGAGAATACCCTTGTGGAATACCCTTCGACTTACCTAGATTTTAGAAAGATCGAAAAGTCTTCCCCAGAAAGCGCAAACGACTCTAATGGTTACGAGCCAAGTCGAGGGGCTCTGCTTTACGCTTCCTTCCTTTCAAGAATACCTTTTCGCATTCGATAAGTGTCCTTGTCTAAGTGGGGTAGGAAAGGCAAGTTACCCCCCGCCCTACCCTAACCCTAGGGTTAGGGGGAGAGGTAAGAAGCCTCGGACACCATTAGCCTTTCTTGCTTGGTACTCTTTCTTCAAGACATCCAAAGAAGTTTCTTGGCTAATCTAATAAGCCATTAAAGCCCCTCAGAACTCTTCTTCTTATCAGCGCGACGGCTTCAAGAAAGATTGTGCATCGGCCACCAAACATCCAGGGCAACAGGTATTCTTTCACCTGCCATCTATATTGGATTGGCATAACCTTATTATAATTATATGCCATCTAGCTTCATAGCCGGTAGTTTCCGTTGATCGTTAGCTTCATCCATCGGATCAGCTCCTTTTTGTCTTTTTTTCTTCAATGACTGCTTCTTATTATGCTTGCCCTCGTTCTTCCCTCTTCTCCTTGACTATGAGATTCTTCCCGGCTGATTGGGAAAAAGGGGCAGTTACTCTCACGCCAAGAATTGGGCGTAGATTAAACAAAAACCAGGGTCTACCCTTGGGAATGATAGAACTTCATTAGAATGTCTGGAAGCAGCCAATCTGATTCTTTATCACTCAACCACGGAAGTGAAACGAGCAGAACTTCCCCTAGGAATAGGGATTTCTCATTCAATGAGACTTTTCCTTGTTTGGAAAGAGTCTTCGATGAAGAAGACTCAGGGAATCAATCTGCAAACTCCTAGAAAAAGAACTCTCTGAAAAGTCTACCTAAATAGTGAAGAAAAGAACACATCGAGGTAGGTAATGAAATGAAAATAGGAGGGGAAGCCGAAAGGCTAGAGAAAAGATGGGCTCTTCCGTCTGTTGTCATAAGTCTTGTTGACTCAGCCGGGAGTGAAAGAGATTCTGATTCGACGTTCTCTATAGTCAGTATCCGTAGCTAGGACTGGTAGCATGCTTAGAGGAATAAGCGATGCCATTGAATGTAAGCGCAGCTATTGGACCGCTATCGCCCCTTGGCACGAACGGACGGTATAACAAGAAAGAAAAAAAAAAGAAGTAGAGAAGACTTTTCGCTTCGCCCCTTTGCTAGTGAATCTTCTCTTTGAATTGAAAGCTTCCACGTCGTGACTTAGTCTTCTGCTTTCACTGTCTTCTCGAAAGCTAAAGATAGTTCACCTAGGGGAAGAATTCGACTAAGCTTAGGTTGACCTTGTCATTCCTTACCTCCGCCTGCTTGGGAATTATATTAAATAAGGAGGACTAGCTGTGAGCTTTGAGGAAAGCCTGTAAGTTCTCTTTCGACTTCCCCTGGATTCCCTTCTCTTCCTGGGGAGAGTAAGTAAGGCCAGTCTATTAGGTGATCTTCCAGATCAAGTGAAAATCTAATCACACAACTCTTCTCTTATCCGCATGGTCTTGTTCAGCTGTCTTTATCCTTGCCTGGGATGGATTGCTTTGAATAGCCCTACCAGGGGAGTAGGCATTTTCGGTCTTCGCTTTTCCTGTGAACGACTCCGATCTTTTCTTTTCGTTCTACTCGGGCCGTGGTTTTCGACCGGGCCCTGGGAGACTGCTCACGCCCCTAGATAGCTTTCAAAGTCTGCAAACCTTGTTCTCCTCCCCCTTAACAACCGGGTGGAGGATTCATGTAAACTTATTCCTGTGGGTCCCCGTTCAGGAAGGAATTTTTCACATCTAATTGGAACAGAGGCCAATCTCGATTCGCAGCAATAGAGAAGAGCTGGAGACGAACAGACTTCATCTTGGCTACTGGGGCAGAGGCTTCCTCGTAATCTATCACATATGTTTGAGTAAAGCCTTTAGCTACTAGCCTGACCTTTTCCTCCTTTCTCCCATAAAGCTTCTCTTCGGGCAATTCGACGTTCGATATCCCTCCATTTCCACCATTCCCGCCAATCCTTGGACAATTATGCGACTTTCTGGGCAGAGGAAAGGCCAAACTCGAAAAACTCATGAGAAATGACGTGTAAGAAGCCCGAGGAAAGATAATTCTTATCAGGCTTGGAGGCCCCTTTCTTAGTAAGATTGCTGGGTTGAATCAGACTTCGTTCCTCTTAGAATAAAGCTAGACCGCACCGGGAAGAGAGGAATGAATAAGACCAGAATCTCACGCCAAGAAAGCCCATAACTCCTTCGCTAGTCTTCCTTTCCAGTAAAGTAAGCAGCAAAGCACTTCACTCGCTTTCTAAAACCAGAGAGAATAGCGGCTGATTCACAGTTGGTTGGCGCTGGGGCAAGCTCCGATAAGAGTTCATCTGGACGGGCGTCCCATGGTCGGATGCTTTCCAAGCTAGTTAATCAAAAGCGAGTCTCCATTAATCTTATTCGCGCAAGGGTAAACGAGTTTGTCAAAGTAAAAAGAAAAAAAAGGAGCCTCACCATGGAAGGCAACTAGCAAACATATTGAACAAACTGCCTTCCATAAAAACGTATAAAACCAGAATGCAGAAAAAGGGACTCGCTTTTCTACACGAACAGAACAAGAAAGAAATGGGTACCACAAAATGACGTAAATAAAGGAGGCATCCAAAGCGGATCCATTTCTATGAGTTCTCTAAATTCCGACCTTTTATTTTAGTAGTAATAGATCTCGGGTTGTGGGTAGGACATCTAACTAGGCAAAAGGGGCGGGTCTTAGTAGATCTTATAAGTGTGAAAGTCAGAAGGAAAGATTCTATACATCCAGTATACGATAAGACGGAAGCAAGGGTAGGAGATGTTGCTGCTTTAGTTTAAGCTTTGGTTTTATCTGTTGCTCTTTGGGTATCCAGCTTTAACACGAAAACTGTAAGTTTAAGTTGTTGTTGGTGTTGGGGTCTTATTATTCAGTTAGTCTTCAGTAAGTCCGGAAACCCTCTTGGTCTGGTTATAGAAGAACCTCTGCCTAAGCCCCGAGGCGTTTAGCCTCGGGCCTTATTGATTCTTATTTTTTTTTGTGTTAACGCTCTGGTCGAAAACGAATGAAGTATGGCTGACACTATCCAACCAACCCGAGGCCCTTCCTCCCTTCATTGGTTGACTGGACAACCTCCGTGTCGATAACACGCTTTCTTCCCCCGTAACCGGCTAGAGCGAACAAAGGTGTATAGTATAAGCCTTAGAGGCGATCCCTTTAATTGGGGATATACATTCCATTGAGAGATAAGGGACCGATCCGATCTAATCAATGAACATTGAGACAAGAACGGTTCCTGAACGGGAGGTACGCTTGGCCCCTGACACATTGCCTTTTCTCTATCTTTATGGCCTGTGGGAAATCAAGTCGATTGCCGCTTTCTTAAGTAAGGGAAAAATCCCTACGGCATATAAGCGCCCCTTTTCGAGGGGAACCGGTCCGTGCGGTAGCGGGCGAAGAAAAGATAGCGGGCTTGTGATGGAACAAGCAGGTGACCGAATCACCAACGAACTAACCATTCGATAACAAAAAGAATTGGAAAGCCTTTTTACTATGTCGAGATGCTTGAGCTTCCGGGCCTCGGGAAGCACAATGGAACCACGAAACCCGAGAGTAGGGCTAAATCAACTACCGCGTCCCTGACTAGAATTTGACCCGATTCTTACGTCACAAGGTAGCCGTAGGGGAACCTGTGGCTGGATTGAATCTTTCTAGGAAGTAGCCCCCTTTTGCAGTTAGTTTCGCTATCTCGAGAGTTGCCGCCGTTCATTTATCATATTCTAATATATAAGAGAAGTGGTTGTCTTTCTTCAAGTGAGATCTCGGATCGAGAAACCAGCGCCCAAAGTTGCTTTTACGAAAGCCGGTCACCGTTGGCTAAGATCCTTTTTATCACTGACGAGGAAGCTCACTTCTACCTTTTCTTGTAAAAGTCTAACTAATTGAAAGCGCCTATGAATCCGCCTGCTTTTCTTTCGTTCTACTTTTTCGTTTTCTGTCTTTCTTACCTGCTTTGGCCTGACCCCTATCTATCGTCGACTTCGCTCAAGCTCTATCCTATCTAATCCACCAAGCAACGATCTGGTCCATGCCAAAAAAAGTAGTTTTAGTCTAGAAGCTCATGCACTCGCCGCCGACCTCTCATTTAGCTGCTGTTAAGCGAAAGTCGTTCTAGTCACCTGTGTTTACCCTAATATCCCGTTCCTGTACGGGAGCGAGTCAAATTCCTCTCTCTCTCGGGTATGTAGGACCGATGCTTCTCTCCCGGGATCTTCTTTCTAAGGAAGTGCCCTAAAAGCCTATCTCTCGCGACTGTTGTCATAGTCAACTTTTTGTCAACTGAACGATTTCAACTCGACTATTCAATCTAGTTATTTAACTACATCACAGGAAACTACTTAAAGCGATTAAGGAGGAGCTCCGTAGCGTTGGAACTAGAAACCGACTAATCGCCACCCGGTCCCAACTTCTGGCTTATTGACCCCAACTTAGAGCATTTTCGGGGAATAGCTCATATCTGCTAAAGTCTCCTTTCTGACCCTTTTTTCATAACATAACGTTCTTTGGCGTTGGATGAGTCATTCCACCATCTCAAGAGGAGATGGAGATAGGCCCAGTCCCGGCTTGTGCGGTTAAGGTTGTTGTACCCTACCTTCATTTTATTTTAGAACTAGAATCTAGAAATGCTAACCCTATGACATAAAGCACGAACCAAGATCCAAGATCCATGATACGAAAACAAAAAAAAAAATGAGGAAGAAAAAGATATCGTTATGCGCTTCTCTCATCTTTCTGTTCTTTCTTTCGTTCGAGTTGCTCAAGTGGGCTGTTCGTTCCGCTGTCCTTTCGGTCAGCTGCCCCTCGCTTCTTCGCTTCGGCCGCAGCCATAACTCCTGTTAATCATCCCCGATTTCTCGATCAGATGGAAGCTCTACTTCTTTAACATTAACACTTCTGGAAGGCTTAAATACAATAGTTAACTTCACTCCTGCAACCCACCCATAACATAAGATAGATTCATGGGCACACCCATTCTTTTGTTGTAGTTGAAGATCTTCATTAAGAAGATAAAGTAGATCGCTAGACTGACGAATAAGTAAAGAAACAAAAAAATCAGAAATAGGATTACTATTACTATAGTAGAACTCTCCTTTTTTGAGAGTCTTTCCTTTATTAGAGTCCAGTACTCAGTCATGATATTTGATAAAAAAGAAATGAAGCCTTCCTCTACTAGTTCTGGAGTCAAGCCAGCAAACAAAAGACTGATTATAGGTCGATCCGGGGTCGGCAGTTAACGTTATGCCGTTCCGTACTCTCGCCTACCTAGGCATTCCGCCCAGGAAATCCACACCAAGACTCTAATCCAAGGGTACAATGCTAAAGCACAAAAGGCTCTTGGTAAAATTCGCCTGTCAGATTGAAAAACTCAAGACAGAATTCCCTTAGCCGTGCAGTGAGCGGTACTCCGTCAACAGAGTCGACAAAGCAGTCATAGGTAGCAAGACAGAGAGTAGGATTACCAGTCCCCCTTGCTTCTTTCATAGGTAGGGGCTTTCACCACTGCAAATTGTTCTGTTCCTGCATTCATTAAAGAGTTAAGTTACCGGTACTCCATCCACAGTGCTGTCTACGGATCCTTCCCCGGATTCGGCTTAGTCTTAGTCTCCCTAGCGGCTTAGTCACAAGCTCCCTGCCCTCTTTTTTTTATAGCATAGCTTCTAGCAGAAGTAAGGAGTGTGCAAGTCTAGTTGTCACGAGCAAGTACTTCGTATTTCAATAAAAGAAGCATTATCGAGTGCAGTCCAGCGCTTCTTTTAGGGAAAATTAAAGCAGTCAACGGTAGCCGACACCGGTTTAGTTACCATAGCCCTAGTCTTTTAGCGGACTCAAGGACTGATTTTCTCACCAGAGTAGGATCAAAATACAATACAAAGAATATAGAGAAGGTTTTCCAGTCGAGCAAAGTTCATCTGCGGTCAGTAAGTACGGCTGCTCTTCCTATTAGTTCCGCGGGTAACTGTCGTCATCGAGGAGGCCAGTCTGTTCTGTCTACCAGTCAGTAGCTAACCGAGACCCCTGTAGCTAGCTCTTCTTTGGGGGCTCCTTAGAAAGTAAAAAGATCGGAACCGAAGGCTAGGGCTCTTTCCCAATCACCAAAGATCGATTCAAAACAAGTTAATAGGATGTTCAGCCAGCGGGCCTTGATGTCCGAGAGGGAAGGGCAGCCAACCGAGCTCAGAAAGCGAAGCCATCGCCTCCAGTTATTCCAGTGGTTAGGAATCTGAACCGGCTCGGCTCCCTTTTTATTGGTCGAGTAGCTTTCCGTGGTCTAGGGCTGCCAAGTCTATTGAAAAAAAAATGTTAAATAATAACTGACGACGTCTTTTGGGCCTCCCTTCCATGATTGGCGGATTAGATTACAGCGGCTGACCCCTACTCTTTCTATTAGTAAGTTTGGGTGCCTAAAGGCTAGGCTTTCCCCTTTTATTCGAGAAGTTACAGATCCTTCATTTATCTCCCTATCCCTAGGCTAGTAACCCGACTCAAAAGTAACTAACCTCTCTGGAGGTCCTTTCTTCGGTAGTTATTTCCAAGTTGAGAAGTGCCTTTTGAAAGCCCTTTTCTTGTATAGAGCGCTGCCTTTGGAGTTCTTTTCTCGATTGGACCCTCGATAAGACCAGACCTGATCTCGAAATAAGCTTACCTAAAGTCACTTACAGAGTGGATTGTTGAAAGAGTGGAAAGAAGGCAAGGAGCTCAAGGTCGTCCCCTATCACAGATGAAGTAAGACGTACAAGATGCATTTAAAAGGCCTGCCGTAGGTCATAGCCGGAGCTGATCTTTACCTTTGAAGTGTAGAGGAGCCAGAACGGATTTACTTTTCATTAGATCTCCCGATCAATCAGATATGCGATGGCCTGAAAAAGGCATTATTGAATCGAGCCTTAAGCGCAGCACCCCCTTTTCTTGTACTTGTAGCTCTTTTTCTTTATTGAGATGATAGAGCGGATCTAGAATAATAAGTATCCTCGGGAGCTTGAACTGGAATATGGATAGGAACCGATAAATAATAAAGCAAGGACAGGACCTAGGGCAAGATCGAGTTAGCAAGATTTTCCGATAGCTCCTTGACTTAGCCCGGCCGAAGGAAAGATCGTAGGAATTACTGATCCTAGACACCAAAAAAAAAAATTCTAAAACTACCAAAAATGTTGCTAACTTTCTTTGGCGTCGAAATTGTAAGAAAAAGGGTCCTCAAATGCCGGATGTTGGGGCCAAAATGGATGCTCAAATGTCAGAAAGGGTCTCATCTGGCTCGCTACACGACTGGCTGGCAAGAGAGAGGATTTACTATCAGGACGGACTAGTGACATCTGATTAATGGGATAGCAAGCAGCAGCACTTCCTTTGCTTCTTTCTGGAACTTACTAAAGGAGGCCTTACCTTGAAAGCTTGGTCCCGGGCCATTGAGTTGAATGAGTTGAAGCGCCTTTACCTTTACCATTAGTCTCAGCTGAAGCAATTCCCGAATAAGAGAGATTGGCTGTTCTGCTAGCTCTTTAAAGAGTTGGTTGGATTTGGTTACTTGTTGGACTAAGCTGGGGGTAGGTGCTCGTGCATGAAAGGAATGGACCTTCCATTTTTATTTAATTTAGAGCCAACACCCTAACTGTTGGGTTAGCTTCCATGGAAGGAAACTTTTCTATCGGATAAGGAGTTAGAAAACAGGCCGAGGCCGAGCCTTAACCAAGCCCTATTAGAAGGAGGAAGCACGTTAGCTATTAAGTTTTTCTTGCTCTTAATTGCTGGCTTTATGACGAGCTGGTTCCGGCCTTTATTGACAGAATTAGACTCTCTTTTCATCAGCCTTAAGTTGAGGATTCTGACCTAGCTCGATGACCCCTCTGTGAAGCTCTAGTCCTTTCTGCTTACAGTGCTGATAGTTCCGTGTCTCCAGCCTCTCTTGCCTACCCCTAAGTCCTGTCTGCAGTAGCTGCTTCTTATATAGTAGACCGAGTAGATGACCGAAGAGCGGACTTCTTTCCAACAAACAGAGGAAGTTTCGATTCGAACAGAGATATGTCAGAATTTGCTCTTGGGAAAGATAGAAGGGCAGGGCTTCAGACCCATAATTCAACCTAGCCAACCAATGTGGGAGCTTCTTATAATAAGTTCCAAAACCTTGAGATGAAATGAAGAAGGGAAAGCGTAAGTGAACTCGATCCAGTGGAGGAGGAAGCTCGGTTCAGTCCTTGCGTATCTTGAGTCACTCACTTCAAGAGTAGAATCCGCAACTCTAGTTGAAGGGGTATTGGCCATTATGAGTAGTAAAGGCTACTATGAGCAGAAAGGGACTACTTGGCTCGATCGAGCAGCACCTACACCTTCTCGCGTAACGACTTCTTTGAAGCTAGGCTAGGATCGGATCCAATTCTAGGAGCTTCGGTTTGAACACATTGTTCTCTTGAAAGCTTATTAGGAAGCTAAGTCTTGACCTTTTCTTTTCTCAATAGGAGGTGTGGTGCCGTTGGACCTGCCCTTTATGCAATGCAGCAGTAGTTTCGGTTGAACTGGACATTGCTCCCGCGGCTTACTCGACTAAGAATTCAACAAGATAGACTGAGATCTGGACATAACCTACGCGCTGCTCGTGTGAGGGCAAAAGCAATTTCTTTCTTTTTTCTTCAGTTTTCACATTCAAGAAATGGAGTATGAACTGCAGTTCCATATGCTCATCGGTCTTTCACAACAAGCCACAAAGGCAGGTTCCTAAACCCTGCGAGGTTAAGTTGTTCGCTTCTATTCTAGAGCGCTCAGCCCTGTGTCAGAAAGAGAGTGAGGGCACATTCCGGCTAAGATGAGTGAAATCCGTTTTTTTGGCTAAAGTAGCCGAAGTTGCAGTGCCATTTGAGTGAGGCATTGAGTTTGAGGGGGACTTGTTCTGTGATAAACAAATGACTCCAAACAAGAACCTCAGGGCCTAAGAAAGGAGGTTTAGCTGAGAAGAACAGTAAGAGTAAGCGTTCAGGTGCTGGTGCTATGACCGACCTTAAACTTAAAGGTGGAAGATCCTCCCCTGGTTCTAACCACCCTGAATGAAGAGTGGGCGAACAAAATGCAGAACATATCAGAGATGTTGAATTCTAACAAAGAAAGAAGGGGGGAAGAGGAAAGTCAAGGCCAAAGATTCTATTATATAAGATATAAGTATAAGAGCGCAAGAGGCAGATTTTATTGGCTTGGTGGAAACTCCAGTGAGGAGTGGAAAGGGTCAAGTAATGGGAAGTGAAGTTTTGCATGCAATCCGCGTAAAAAATGGATAGTAACACCTCTCAACAACATGACCTGTAGTTGGATCTGGAAGACTAATGCTTTCCCTAAAATTGAATTCTTCCTGTGGCCTTGCTTTCAGGGTCGGATAGCCACGAGAGAACTTCTTTGGAAAAAGAGACATCACATCATAGAGTGGCCTTCTTGTCCTCTTTGCCACGACAATATTGAACTCTTATTCATATTCTTCGAGACGGTAAAGTGGCTAGGGATGTTTGGAATGCTATTCACATCCCCACAACCATAGAAAACTTTTTAGTGCTTACAGTGAATGATTGGTTGAGACTAAATTGTCAGTCAAAGGGGATGTCATACCTCCGTGCTGTCCCCTGGAGCATGGTTTTCCCTGTTGTGTGCTGGATCTTGTGGAATCACAGAAAGAACGTGGTCTTCAACTCGACAACAACTCCTATCCTCAATCTGCTTGGTCGATCTATTGGCTACAATCCCCTATCCTATGGAAGGCGCCCCCCAGAACTCTGTGTAAAGATGTATCAAAGTCCAGAGGTGTAGCCTGCCTGTGACCTCTAGGAGGGTGATGCAAAACCAGGCATACGTATTTCAATTTCTATAAATGCACTTGTTTCCATTTCCTTTATTGTCCAAAATCATCATATTCCAAGCACTTCCATTAATCTCTGTCTTTTGTCTATTATTACAGGTTCTTGTGCTATAATTCAGATCGATTAAAGTTAGTCTGCTCAAACAAAACTGTTGAAACTCCAATAATAAGCTACACCGATGAAGAAGAAATTGAACCCCCGGATTCACTCCTTAGAATAATAGAGCGTAATGAAAAGGAAATTGTCCCTCTCCCTGGTAGGGAATTCCAGGACATACCAGGAGGAGGTTGAGAAAGTGAACTTAGGGGAAGATGGGGAGATAAAAGAGGTCAAAATCGGGACATCGTTCTAAAGACACAGCTTATTCAGTTGCTCAGGGAATACAAAGACGTCTTCGCATGGTCTTATGAATGAGGATATGCCTGGGTTAGACACTGACATGGTGGTCCACCATTTTCCGCTTAGAACCGGAATGCAAGCCAGTTAAACAGAAGTTTAGGAGGATGAAAATGGCTGTCCAGTTGAAGATCAAAGAAGAAGTTCAGACTACCAGCCAATGAGTGCGCAAGAGCTGATGATTTCGAAATTACCTCAAGACTACCACCGTGTAACAAAACTAGCTGCGGTTAGGGATTCACTTTCTCCAAGAGCTGCTACGATCACTCATTCTAACTACCAGCTCATTCCTGCTTGTCTTTGAAAGCTGTCCAATCTTTCTTCTCTTATGAAATTCTCGCCCCAGTAGCTATACAGGAGAGGTTCTTACCGTACTGACTCCTCCTTTCCTTACCTTAAATTAAAGAAGAAGGCGAGCTAGCAGATGAGCTAAGCAGCATAGATTTGGAATAGAGGGTGCCTAGCCTTAGCGGATTCCTCCTTCTAAGAGGGAAATAAGACCGGGAAGGACGCATCTAAGAGCTGCTAAAGCAAAGGTAAGAAAGGCAATTGGCCTACTCGAGACATTGAATAGTGTCAGGTTATGAGCTCCTTCGTGAGCAGTAAGAGGGCATTCTAACAAAGCACAGAGAAGAGCCTAAAGTCAGTCAAGCAGTAACGGGGCGAAGGGATTCCCGTAGATCGGCCTTTGCCTTTTTCGGGTATTCCATCTTTTTTTGAGACCTGAAGAGTTCTTATTCTTCAATAGCAGTCCCTTGCCCAGCTGGGTCGAGGTACCATGCCTTCTCCTTGCCAGATGGAGAGGGATTCGAATGATGAGAAAGTGCGATACCCACTTTTAATGGTAAATGCTGTAAGCTCCGGCTTTGCGATATGACCCACGGACCGAGCGAGGAAGGTGACCCTCCTTACCTTAGGGCTTCAAGCATTTCGATAGAAAGATGAGTGAAAAGACTGGAGTCTCACATTCGACAATCTATGAAAGAAGAGTGAAATTCCCAGTTAAGCATTCACAGAGTGCAGAGTTGGTAGGAGGAGGAAAAGACCATAGTCCCATTTGTTCGCTAAAGGTGGGCAGTGGAGTCGGAGGAACTACATCTGTGGAACACAGAAAGAAAGTGGGATTTCGTCCTATATCTGTAAACTAGTAGGATCTTTCTAGCTCAGAGTCTCACCCTCGGCTCACTGAACTACCTTTCCATTTCCTTTTCTTTTTGATTGAATTCCCAGCTCAAGGTACATAGATTTAGCTGTTTGAGTGGGGGCATTAGTCAAAAAAAGGCCTAACCGGTGTTAGCAGCTTCTCTGGTCTTGCCGCCTTTGCCCCTCTTCGCTTTTCTCTTGTTTTAGAAGCTGTGATCGGAACCTCTTTCGCGACTCCGGTACTATTGAATATGTTGCCGGAAAGCTAGTCGTACCAGGAACGAGAATATCAGAGTCGACATTACAAGGATAGATGGGATGAAAGGCGAATACAAGACTGCTGCAAGATAGCAACCATTGAACTAGGCAATCCAGCTGCCATCAAGAGCGAAGGAGAGTCAGTCCCGGACTGGCTATCGAGAAGCAAAGCAGCCGCCTTCACTCGGAGTCGGAGTTCTTTCTGAAGCGGATTCTCTCTTATATCATTATCTCTTATATCAAATTCTCAACTCATAAGAATGAAGGCACAGAGAGGTGTAAAATGGTGGTGAAGCACCTTTTTGGGGACTCCTTTTTCTAACTAAGAAAGCAGCAAATCCTTCTCACATATAGCCTTCGGCCTTGCTTAGCCTTATTTACCAGGAAAGATCAGATGAGATCTCTTAGCAAGAAGGGTTAGAATCCATGTGCGTATTCTAATGTCATGTCAAACCTGAAAACAGAAGAGCCAAAGATGGCATGGAGGATCCCCAACCTTCCCCAGCGTCGGAAGGTAAATAAACCTCTCTTTAAGCAGAAAAACAAGGGGGGCGAAGGACCCATTCACGATAGTTTCATCGGCCTTTCTAGATACTTGAAATCCCAAATTCCCCGGGGGAAAGCGCAATCACAACTGTAGAAGCTAATCCTCTTACTAGCGGATTTCCATCTCCTTCTTACTACCGACGCGGAATTGGCCCGCTTTAGCTGGCGAAAGGCACCTTCGGCTAGCTCCAAGTACAAGTACAGCTATGCTAGCGCGGACCTTTACCAGTCAACGCTTTCGGGGTCTAAGCTTTCTCTCCTTAACTTTGCAATCATCCTTCTCGAAAAGCCTTCGTCATTGGGCGGAGTGAGGAAAAAAAACCTTTCTTCCACGACTCTCGCTTGGGTTTTCACTTCAAACTTCATAGGAGTTCTGACCCTCTCGACTTTTTGGTCTGGCGAATTCGAGTGGTAAACGCGGCTTCAAAAGAGGTGGCCTTTGGTCTCGACTTGACTCTTTATGAGGGGTCTGATAGTCCTTTTGATGGGCTAGCCTTTGCCCTTTACCTAGCATACACACATTGAGAGGGACGACTACTAGACAGCACGAGCACTCCTACACTTATATAGAGATTGCTCCCAAGCGCTGAAACAGAACTCAAACTACCTGCAAGTAGCAATTACACTGACTCAGGGGAATATAAGGTATGGGGAATATGAATAAGGGCTGGGGAAAGCAGGCTCTGAGGCAAGCAACTAGATCAGGGACTGACTATAAGCTAGAATCCGTAAAGAAGGGACTGACTTTTCACTAAAATGCATGCAATTCTTTCTCCTTTCGCAGGGAGAAGCTAGGGCTATAGACTGTAGGGGTAGGGGAGAAGGAATGGAAAGAAAGCAAAGGGAACTGGCCTTACCTTAGGATTGATACTAGATCGCTTAAAGTTACAATAGGAAAAACTCAAACACTGGGACTCCTGCTTGGGGTGCACACTGAAAAGCTTTAGCCCATATAACAGACTTATGCATGCCAACTATCCAACTTTTACATGCCTTCTTCCCCCAGGTCCTATTAAGATTCAGAATCAGGTAATCCAACTGGGAATATGCTATTGCACTGGTAGCCACAAGGAAGGAAGCCTAGAAAGGGTCAGCGGGGCAATCAAAAAAGACCTGCTTTTGACGCTGGCCAGGCATACTAATTCGTTCGCATAGGCAGACTATCCAACCATGAATTCCTCTTCTTTTCCCGGCGATTGTAAGGATGGAAGGACCACCCGATTCTACATAAGGCTATTCTCGGCTAGTAGATAGAATCATTTCATCAGGCCCGCTTGACTATCCATAACTTTTGGGATTGGCTAAGAGGTTCACGCGGGTTATTATATACTGCTACTGGATTGCTCTCAATCGGCTATCAACTACTTTTTTTTAGGGGGGGGGAATTGTAACTTCGAATGGAAGTGGGACTGCCCTATATTATATGGTCAAGCCAAGCAAAAAGGAAACTCCCGTATCCATTGAATATCTCTTTCAGTGCCCGGTTTCCACAAAAAAGCATTGCCCTTCGTAGCTGCATTAGGAGACATTAGATAGACTCCGGTGATACACTAAGAGAGTCGGCTAGTTAGTACACAACGAGGATTCCCCGCCTGACATCTAGGGCAGTCCCTTTCCTAGATGGAGTAGCTGAAGAACGAGCTAGAAAGAGGATAATTTATTATAGCCAACTCAATTCAAGCAAGAGCTCGAAAAGCAGTGCACTGAAAACAAGTAGCTTAGGATCTTTGGTCAGGTAGCTTAGGGGAACTTGTTCTCGTTTCTATAGCTTGGTTAGCAGATGGGTAATCAGAGGCCCCTACTTTGAACTAGGTTTGAAACTCTACAAGGTGGGCAAGATGACATATCTATCACCAAGTGCAATGGAGCTTGGACATAACCCATAGATAGAAGTTAGACACCTACATCTTGTTCTCTTTCAGATCGTTTCTAAAAAAATAAGAAATGATACCTAGATCACTACTCCTCTTACCTTATTATTACCACCAGTGCGGATCTAGGGAAGACAAAGAAGAAAGATGCTTCTGAGACTATCAAGATATGTAGGTAGCTTGATATGTAGGGGAACTCGATGAACTTCTATGAGTGTAGGTCATAGGAGGTAGTCCATCTGAGCCCCCCTTCCCTTATGTTGTTGAAAGGCATTCTTCACGTCCCGCGGTGGCTCCATAGACCGAACTCCCTCCTTCTACGCGCCCTACAGATTCTACCAATTGGCCCGAGAGCTACGCCCTTAACTTATAGAAGTCAAGCTTTCTTCCCAAAGATTCTGTTCCCTAAGGCAAAGTGAATGGCAAGTTCGGGAATGTTTAGGCTTCACATTAATAGAATGAGAAATAGGAAAGATAGCTTGGTTAGGTTCTGAGTCACCAAATACGATTGGTGATCTCCAGAGAAAAAGATAAATATTTGTATCAAGATTGGTAGATTCGGGGACGGGCTTAGACTTTATTGGCGGGCTTTACGGGAGACACTAACCCCCTCTATACGAGAGAGCCTTACTGAATAATGAATAATAAAAAGAAGCTAGAGGCCCACTCTGACTTAGAGTAGTCATCGCGTAAATTCAAGAGGTGCCATCTTGCCTCGCACACCCCGCTCTTTAAAGGTTAGGGTATATATGTCCCCTCTCCCCCCGATATGTTGTCTATCAAGGGAAGGTTCTGGGCCATAGGCTTCTTTAGCTGACAGTAGAGGAGAGTAGAAAGCCATAGGTCGATAGCCCGGTTTTGATTGAATATCCTTATCCGCGCTTCCAGGCTTCCTAAGGGAGTTAGCTTGATCCCCCGGTTCTATCGATGCCTTCCTTCGCTCGGAAATCCAATAACATCGTTGTTAGTCGGGCCGGGGTCACATGGAAAAGTAATAGTCCGAAGGAGCTGTTGAAACAACTGGTGCTTGCCCGGACCCGGGGGTATTGTCTCAACGAATAAGTTCTTGTAGGAGTGAAGTTTTTATATAATTCGGCAAGCAAAAAAAAAAAGAAATCCATGGTTGATCAGCAGAAGCAGATGCCATAGAACGGTATTCGGCTTCAGCACTAGATCTAAATATAGATCAGTGCAGCAAGATGTAGCTCATCCCCACTCTCAGTAACTTCATGATGAAAGATGGGAGGAATGAATGGTAAGTATAAGAATGGTCAGTCAGGCGGCAGGGGGAGACAAGACGGTACGCCTACTCCCTAAAGAGATGGAAACCCTACCTATGCAAGATTGAATGCAGTGCTGCTTGGACAACATCATTTAGTACAGTCAGCTAGGAAGCACTAGCTAGGCAAGTCATACTGGGAATGCTGTTCCACACATTGGCTCAATTCTACCTTCCACATCAAATTCTTCCTTCGCCCAGCTGAGAGGTGGCCATAGAGGACATGCAAACTTTCCAAAGAGATGTGAGAGAGAGGTGGTATGTTTTGACGAATGACTACTCTTTTCCCTTTAGGTGGTATTCTAAAAAAAGCATACAAATCAATAAGAAGTGGTATCTGTTGATGAAATGCCATTGCATGGATCTCCCTCCACCCACAGCAAGAGAAGCATTTGATGGCGAGGTAAAAGCACAAGGATGAATGCCCTTGGTCCTCTCTTTGATAGTCCGATTCGTACATCAAATAATTCATGTAGTAGATCGATCTAGTAATTGGTCAATGACATGCGAGTTACATGATTGATCTGCAAGGGAGAATCAATGCGATTAGACAGGAAGGCTAGCTTGAATGAACAGTAGCACAGGTATAGGACTTCGAAGCTTCTTTGACCACTGACATATCAATGAATGGAACTGAAAGACGAGAGTGAAAGAGCGGGAGCACAAACGAGGTAGCTTATGCTTTTTTTCATCCTCACTCGAGGGAGATCTAGCCACTCCTACTACTAGCTTCCTAACTCGGATAGAAAGCAACTCACTATAAAAAACCTAACAGAAGAATAAGGATCAACGAACCGGGGGGAGCAAACCACCACTGCTGATATGGAATTCTATTTCCACTTTCAGTTTCACCTCTCTTGTCGAATGTGTGCGGACCTTGTCTCCTCGCTGGCCGTCATCCCGGCCCTTCTACTTCGTGGTCTTTTTACCTCTCCTTGTCAAGCTAAGCTAGTTCGAACTCGTATGTCAGCAACCCCTTCTTTCACAAGGGATTTGTCCTACTCCTACTGCCTGGAAGAGTGATTTATTACCTCTCCTTTGGGTCCTGGATAGCTTCGGTGACTGGACTTCTCATCCTTCTGCTTCTGTCCTTAGTTACAATCAAAATTGGGGACAAGCACTACCGTGAAAAGGTCTGGTCTCGTACTAAAACAGACTTTTTGATTCCAACGCACTTCACTCTTGTCCACATCCGAACTGGATCCTTTCCATGTCTTATAGGTGCATGCAGGCAGCTTGAGATCGAACTTCTACTTCGTAAACTCATTGTTGGGTTCTATCGTAGTGAAAGTTGCTGTGAGGAGATCCTTGTGCCAGTGAAGATTGCTTCCAGTGATCGGGAAATAATAAATACAAAAACCATTGTTTTATATCCAACACAACACTCCGAATAGGCGGAAGGATCTATGTCTATCCCCAACTTTCAATCCACATCGGAAAATTTGTGCTTTTTCTACGGGGAGTCATCAAAGGAGGAATAGGCATACGCTGGTTCGATAAGCCAAGGAAAAACAACCACCGTTTGGTTTTGACACTCAAGCGACCCGCCCTTTTACTAGGTTGGGCAAGCTTGTATGCTCCTACTCCCAACAAGGTCCTGGTCGAGATCGTGGAACTCTCGCTCGAGAAGTAAGTGAGCTGGTCCTTGTTTGGTCATAAGGGCAATCGTTCTTCTCCGGTCAGGGGCTTAGGTCCGAGGGTTATCCGCGATTGGTAATGGCATAACCAGAAAAGGGGTAGAGGAAACAAGGTTACGCGCTGGGTAGCGCAACGCATCTGTCTCGGGTACAGAGGCGACGAGGGGACCCGGCCACCCAACCCAGCAGGTCAGGGGCGGGCCGGCCATAGGTTCGAATCCTGCCACCTTTCTTGTGGATCATCCTGTGGTTACCGGATGATGGGAATAACAAAGCAGAAATTTGGAAATGAGCACGAAATGTCAATATATGAATTGTTTCATTATTCGTTATTTCCGGG